TGAACTTTCTACTTATGATCGTCACGAGTTGAATTATAATCAAATTTCTTTGGGTCGGTTGCCAATGTCAGTAATTGGAGATTCCACAATTAGAATAATTATGAATTCGACTCAAATCAAAAAAGGCACGGCTAAACCACTTGATTCAAGAACAATTACCAATTACTAAGATTCTGTTTTGATTGAAAGTAGTGAAGCTTCTTTCATTTTATTTTGCTTAGACAATAACAAAAAAAACAAAAAAAAAAATAAGGTAAACTCTTTTTTTTCTTGTTTGTTCAATAAGGTCATGAAAAATTTCTACTTAAATTTTTTTTATTTTACATAGAATGGATTTGCCTGGACCAATACATGATTTTCTTTTAGTTTTTTTGGGATTGGGTCTTATAGTGGGAAGTCTAGGAGTGGTATTACTTATGAATCCCATTTTTTCTGCCTTTTCGTTGGGATTGGTTCTTGTTTGTACATCCTTATTCCATATTCCATCGAACTCCCATTTTGTAGCTGCTGCACAGCTTCTTATTTATGTGGGAGCAATAAATGTATTAATTGTATTTGCCGTGATGTTTATGAATGGTTTAGAATATTACAAAGATTTCTATCTTTGGACTGTTGGAGATGGAGTCACTTCATTGGTTTGTACAAGTATTTTTTTTTCATTAATTACTACTATCCCAGATACGTCATGGTACGGTATTATTTGGACTACAAGGTCAAACCAGATTATAGAGCAGGACTTGATAAATAATGGTCAACAAATTGGGATTCATTTATCAACAGATTTTTTTCTTCCATTTGAACTTATTTCGATAATTCTTTTAGTTGCCTTGATAGGTGCAATTACTATGGCTCGTCAGTACTAAATATTTCGAAATGAAATTCAAAAAATTATATTAATTAATATAATTTAATTAATATAGACTTGTAGACTTGTTCTTTTCTTTAAATTAAACTATTTTTTTTATTGTTCATGTATAAAAAAAACAGAAATTATATATATTTTATATTTATATCTATTTTCTATTAATAATACCTTCTTGCGTACTTTTTAAATTCGATTTTAGCCAATTGAATCGGTTGAATTGTTGTTCATATTGAAATGAATCAAGATTGATGAGGAGTTGTTCAATGATGCTCGAACATGTACTTGTTTTGAGTGCCTATTTATTATCCATCGGCATCTATGGATTAATTACAAGTCGAAATATGGTTCGAGCGCTTATGTGTCTTGAGCTTATACTGAATGCAGTTAATATAAATTTCGTAACATTTTCGGATTTATTTGATAGTCGCCAATTAAAAGGAGACATTTTCTCGATTTTTGTTATAGCAATTGCAGCCGCTGAAGCAGCTATAGGATTAGCTATTGTTTCATCAATTCATCGTAACAGAAAATCAACTCGTATCAATCAATCGAATTTGTTGAATAAATAGGGATATACATATAAAAAAATATATAGAATATCTGCCAATAAAAAAAATGGGTATGTGCAGCATATAGTGCTGTTTGATAAAATGTAATAAATCAAAGTATCTTGGCCTTCTTTCATGAGCAGATCCATAAGTAGATTGATTCTGGTAAATCTACTAAATCATTGATTCATCTGGTGTCCACAATATATAATTAATTTACTACTTTACTAGATCGAAATTTTATGATGTTAAAAAAAATTATAGATCCAATGTCACATTCAGTAAAGATTTATGATACATGTATAGGGTGTACTCAATGTGTACGAGCCTGCCCCACGGATGTATTAGAGATGATACCCTGGGACGGGTGTAAAGCTAAACAAATTGCTTCTGCTCCAAGAACAGAAGACTGTGTAGGTTGTAAAAGGTGTGAATCCGCTTGCCCAACCGATTTTTTGAGTGTCCGGGTTTATTTATGGCACGAGACAACTCGTAGCATGGGTCTAGCTTATTGATACGTTCGAGAAAATTCCACTTGAATCCATCATTTTTTATCTTTACCGACAAAACCCGTACTCGAGAAAAGAAAAAATTCTTATTTTATTATTATATAAGAATTTTTCTTTTCTCGAGTACGGGTTTTCGGATCAAAGTCAAAGTAAGTGTATCTTGTTTTTACCACGAATGATTTTCCTTGGTTAACTATAATTGTTGTTTTGCCAATATTCGCGGGTACTTTCATTTTATTTTTCCCTCATAGAGGAAATAAGGTTATTAGGTGGTATACTATTTGTATATGCTTATTAGAACTACTTTTAACGGCCTATTTATTCTGTTATCATTTCCAATTGGATGATCCATTAATCCAATTGGAACAAGATTATAAATGGATCTATTTTTTTTATTTTCATTGGAGACTGGGAATTGATGGGCTTTCCATAGGACCCATTTTACTCACGGGATTCATCACTACTTTAGCTACTTTAGCGGCTTGGCCAGTTACTCGAGATTCGAAATTGTTCCATTTCCTTATGTTAGCAATGTACAGCGGTCAAATAGGATCATTTTCTTCTCGAGATCTTTTACTTTTTTTTATCATGTGGGAGTTAGAATTAATTCCTGTATACCTACTTTTATCCATGTGGGGAGGGAAGAAACGTTTGTACTCAGCTACAAAGTTTATTTTGTACACCGCGGGGGGTTCCGTTTTTCTCTTAATGGGAGTTCTAGGTATGGGTTTATATGGTTCTAATGAACCAACATTAAATTTTGAAACATCAGCCAATCAGCCGTATCCTGTGGCATTGGAAATACTATTCTATTTTGGATTTCTTATTGCTTATGCTATCAAATTACCGATTATACCCCTACATACATGGTTACCAGATACTCATGGGGAAGCCCATTACAGTACATGTATGCTTTTAGCTGGAATCTTATTAAAAATGGGAGCATATGGATTGGTTCGTATCAATATGGAATTATTACCCCATGCTCATTCTATATTTTCTCCCTGGTTGATGATAGTAGGTGCAATTCAAATAATCTATGCAGCTTCAGCATCTCCTGGTCAGCGCAATTTAAAAAAAAGAATTGCCTATTCCTCTGTATCTCATATGGGTTTCATAATTATAGGAATTAGTTCCATAACTGATACAGGACTCAATGGGGCCCTTTTACAAATGATCTCTCATGGATTTATCGGTGCTGCACTTTTTTTCTTGGCAGGAACGAGTTACGATAGAACACGGCTTGTTTATCTCGATGAAATGGGAGGAATAACTATCCCAATGCCAAAAATATTTACAATGTTCAGTAGCTTTTCGCTGGCTTCTCTTGCATTGCCTGGAATGAGTGGTTTTGTTGCAGAATTGGTAGTATTTTTTGGACTAATTACGAGCCAAAAATTTCTTTTAATGCCAAAAATACTAATCACTTTTGTAACGGCAATTGGAATGATATTAACTCCTATTTATTCATTATCTATGTTACGTCAGATGTTCTACGGATACAAGCAATTTAATTCTCAAAATTATCATTTTTTGGATTCTGGTCCGCGAGAACTATTTCTTTCAATCTGTATCTTTCTACCCGTAATAGGTATTGGTATTTATCCGGATTTCGTTCTCTCACTGTCAATTGACAAGGTAGAAGCTATTATATCTAATTATTTTTATAGATAGTTAGATAGTTTTTATTTTATAATAAATTTTGAATATTAATAATTAAATTAATTAATAATTAAATTAATAAAATAATAATAAAATAATATAAACTAAAATAAATTCACTTAAACTTAAATTGTAATATTGTAATCAAGTATTTTTGTAGTTTTTGAAAATCATTTGAATAAAGTCAAGTAATGATTCAAATGATTTTCAAAAACTCGTACAACCTTTCGTTATCTATGCTTATGCTATTATTCCTATGTATTGTATATTCTATTCGTAACTGCTTTTCTTCAATTAAATGTTAATCCGAATGAACCATAACTATGCAGCCCTATTCCTAATAGATTTACTCCAAAATAGCATATCCAAATTATAAAAAATCCTATAGAAGCCACAATTGCAGAATTTGAGCCTTGAAAATTTGCATTTGTTCTAGTATGTAAATAAATTGCGAATATTGTCCAAGTAATAAATGCCCAAGTTTCTTTTGGGTCCCAATTCCAATAGGATCCCCACGCTTCATTAGCCCATACTGCTCCCGAAAGAATACCCATGGTTAAAAATAGAAAGCCGAGACTAATGACACGAGAACTCCAACAATCCAATTGCTGAATTAATTGATGCCTATGATAATTTCTAAACGAAATAAAATAATTTTTTTGTAAAACATGGCTCATTTCATTCACGTATTGAATTTCGCCAAATGAAAATGACCTAAAATGGTTGTTTTTACATTTTAAAAAAATATTTTTATTTTTTCGAAATGTAATGACTAGAAGAGCTACTGATAATAATGATCCGCAGAGAAGAGATGCATAGCTCAATACCATCATACTTACGTGCATCATTAACCACTGTGATTGTAGAGCAGGTACTAATATTGTGGATTGATGCATTTCAGTTAAAAGACCTGAAGTGGCAAATCCTTGAGTAAAAATAGCACTGGGTGCAGTTATTGCACTTAGATGATTTTTGTGTTTTCTAAAATAAGGAAGCATATGAATAATGGATAAACTCCATGAAAGGAACATTAATGATTCATATAAATTACTTAAGGGTAAATGCCCCGAATAAATCCAACGAATAACTAATAATCCTGTTATACATAAAAAAGCGGCTACCATTCCTTTTTCAGACGAATCATATAATCCTACGATTTCGTGGACTAATAAGTTAATCAAATAAATCGTGAGTACAATTGAAACAATCGCCAAAGAAATGTGAGTTAATATATGTTCTAAAGTCAAAAATATCATAAAAAAATCCTAAAAAGGATATCCTCCAACAATGGGAGATCTGGAATTAGATTCTATCCATTATAGGAATTATTATAGTGTTTATTTTACTAGTATTTCTTTTTTAGAAATATGCCGCCACTCGGACTCGAACCGAGATGCTCTAGCACTGCTTCCTAAGAGCAGCGTGTCTACCGATTTCACCATAGCGGCTTGCTCGAAATCATAATAGCCCATTCATTTTTAATCGTCGAGATTGGAGGAGGCAATTGCAATATTTATTTTGTAAAAAGATTCAAAATATCCTTTAAATTACTATTTAAACGTTCAATAATCATTATCTTACTTAATTGTAGTGTGGATTGGGGCAATTGTTGTTAGTTTTAAAACCGCACGAAAAACCATTCAGTGCGGTTTAAGTTCTTGTAAAATTTCAGAATTGTAAGGAGGTTTAAAATGTTTGTTGGATAGCTTGAAAACTGGATTAACTATAAAATTGCTAGGATTTTAATCGTACCTATAATTCGTGGTATTATTTATAAAACCAATTAAGTATTGGTCAAACCAATTAGTAGGCTATAGATATACCAATAAAGTTAAATTTTATCTTCCATATTTATAAAATGATTATTCATTATGGAATGGGTATTGCGCTTTATGGATAGGTATCTTGATCTATCCTATAGTTAAAGTTAAGTTAAAATATAGAATATATATATTCGGTATACAGAACCCAATAAGCCCTTTTAAATTTAATTTTTGTGAAAAGTGAATCGATGGGGAAATAACAATCCCCGTCCCACAAAAACCCACTAATGAGAAAGAGAAAACTTTGTAAAGATAAAAATGGTATATTGTTCCTAATTTTTTGAGCCTATGTCTAGTAGACACAAAAATTTTATCCTACAATATACCACAATAGAAAATTCCATCTCATTAAGTTTAAAATATTAAAGAATTAGTATCCATTAGTAATTAAAATTAATTTATTAAAATTAAACGATATGTGATTTGAACCAGAAATTTTTATATTATTCCAGCTCTGTGCAAACTGAAGTCACGAGTAACAAATCGACGAATATTATAAAATTGATCACAAGTATAAATTGAAGTTGCTTTATTGAAAAAAATGTAAGCAACTCACTTAGTTCCCCAACGGGTTATTTCAGACCCAATTAATGATTCTGAATTCAGAATAAATTAACGAAAAAAACAAAAAAACAAGGAGATCTTGTTATTTTGTTTATCGGGTTGAGTTATTGGTGGATCATAGGATCCTCGGAATCAAGTACTTATTTGTTTTTGTTTTGTCATAATTTTTGAACTTGTTTTATGTATCTAAACTAAATTATTGTAATAATGCAATGAGTGAAAATATTATATTCTATATGTTCATATATTATTAATTAATAATAATAATTTTTAAAAGGAATCATTTTTCATTTTTATTTGTATTTCCAATACAAATAAATTTATTCTATTTCTATCTATTTTCTATCTATTAAAGTAATCAAAGTAAAGTCTTTTCATATCTTGATTTTTTTTGCTCCGTTCTAAATATATATATATAAGAGCTGGTGAATCGGAAACAATTTAACAATAAAAAAAGTTTATTTTTTATGGAACATATGTATCAATATGCGTGGATCATACCTTTCGTCCCCCTTCCGGTTCCTATAGCAATAGGGGTAGGCCTTTTACTTGCCCCGACGGCAACAAAAAATATTCGTCGTATATGGGCTTTTCCTAGTATTTTATTACTAAGTATCGTTATGATTTTTTCCGCCAATCTGTCTATTCAGCAAATAAACGGCAGTCCAGTCTACCAATATGTATGGTCTTGGACCCTAAATAATGATTTTTCGTTAGATTTAGGCCACTTAATAGATCCGCTTACTTCCATTATGTTAATATTAATTACTACTGTTGGAATAATGGTTCTTATTTATAGTGACAATTATATGTCTCACGATCAAGGCTATTTGAAATTTTTTGCTTATATGAGTTTTTTTAACGCTTCGATGCTGGGATTAGTTACTAGTTCAAATTTGATACAAATTTATATTTTTTGGGAATTAGTTGGAATGTGTTCGTATCTATTAATAGGTTTTTGGTTCACACGACCCCTTGCGGCAACTGCTTGTCAAAAAGCGTTTGTAACTAATCGTGTAGGGGATTTTTGTTTATTTTTAGGAATCTTAGGTCTTTATTGGATAACGGGGAGTTTTGAATTTCGTGATTTGTTTGAAATAGCCAATAATTGGATTGATAATAATAGGGCCAATTCTTTATTTCTGACTTTGTGTGCTTCCCTATTATTTGTTGGTGCGGTTGCTAAGTCTGCGCAATTCCCTCTTCATGTATGGTTACCTGATGCCATGGAAGGCCCTACTCCTATTTCGGCTCTTATACATGCTGCTACTATGGTAGCAGCAGGAATTTTTCTTGTAGCTCGACTTTTTCCTCTTTTTACAGTCATACCTTACATAATGAATATAATTTCTTTGGTAGGTATAATAACAATACTATTAGGAGCTACTTTAGCTCTTGCTCAAAGAGACATTAAAAGAAGTCTAGCCTATTCGACAATGTCGCAATTGGGCTATATTATGTTAGCTTTAGGTATGGGATCTTATCGAGCTGCTTTATTTCATTTGATCACTCATGCCTATTCAAAAGCA